AAACCGATAAAACCCTTCAAATTGTATCTGATTAAATCCGGGTATTGTAGATGTTCCCTCTTTTTCATCCCCAAGCATCTTTTTTGAATTTCCCATTTATCCGTTTATTGAAAAAATCCCATCCCATCTCTCATTCTTCACCGAATCATATCCATAGAATTCGATCTAGCAATAATGGAATTTCTATTCTGTTTACTGAATCACATGAAATTTTATCCAACTCCAAGATATATGGAATGTATGAAATACGTATGAACGGAGACTAGATTCAATTGGAATTAAAAAAAAAAAAATAGATCCAACATGGAACAGAATTGAGAAATACCACTGGAACTTACGGAGTTTTGTAAAGACTAGAAAAAAAGTAATTTCATTTTCACCTATGATATTACATATTCCAATTCGATTGCATACCATTAAAAATTTATTCATCATTGGATCTGTTCGAGCAGATAAACATATAATAAATAGAAAACTTTTTTTTTAACCACTTTACTTTTTCATGTATTTGTATTTCATTGTTTAAAAAAAGATTTGCAGAAAAGAGATTGATTTTTCCCTATTTTGAATAGAATAGTTAGAATATCAAAAAATTGAAGTAGGTAAGAAAACTTGTGTTTTTTTATTTATTAATTTTTTTATTATTAAAATAAAAAAGAATGCACAGATATATATGTCTCTTTTTCTTCTTTTATTGTGGTACAGTTCTATTTGGGACAGCACATGCTGTGCTTTATCAAAAAGGAAATGTTCTCTTCAAGTCAAGGGAAAAATTGAAATATAAAAATTTATTGAGAATTACTCCTCAAAAGCATCCCTAGAGAGATAAAATACCCCATTATAGAGCTATAGCTCTATAACACAACATAACGTATGTTCTGATTCTGGGGTTTACATATACTCATAATTACTGTTATAATTGAAATTGAAGAAGATTTCTTTTTAATTGAAAAAAACTCAATATAGATGAGTTATAAATGTATTTCTAATGATTTTCTTAATATTATTAGAAATAAAAAAAAGTAGATTTTAATTTTAATTCAAAAAAGGTAATGAATTTACAGTCAATAGTTAATGGTTCTGGTTTGTACTAGATTCTATATTTTGTGACTTAAAATCTATATATATATTTTTTTCGGAGTTGAAAAAGAAAATTGGAATCTAGTTTCTATCGTTTTGGCGGCATGGCCGAGTGGTAAGGCGGGGGACTGCAAATCCTTTTTCCCCAGTTCAAATCCGGGTGCCGCCTCAACAACAGACTTTAAATATCAAACGTAGGAAAAGACTCTTGATACTTTCTTTTCGTTATTCTAAGCCCCCGGCTCTCGAGGTTCTATTATCTAACCTAAAGTTTTGCCTATCAGATTCAAGGAAAACTTCAAGTAGTGGAGGGCAATCTGTAAATCTTTACTTGCCACTACTAATTTAGTTCCATTTACTGAGTTTTCAATTAGATTGGATAGCCAGAGAGGGAATTTAATTAATAGTTTTGGAAAGGACCTAAGATACTTTGGATATAGACTCATGAAAGTCTCGGAATGCTCAGACATTCAATAAATATTAGATTAGATTAAGAATTGCCTTTCATTTTACTTCCAAAAATAAAAAATCATAAAAGAAAGAAAAAGTCTTCTTCTTTCTACATGTGAGTCAGATTCCTTGGATACTTCGAAAAATGTCCGTTTGCTTGTGTTTACATCTTGTCGATTCTACTAGAAATTCTATAATTAAGAATAACTCATTATAAGATAAGATAAGATAAGTGGATTTTTGGAGTAGTTCGTCAATGGTGACCAAATACCTCTCCCTTTTTTTGACTCTGCACCAGTGATTTCACTATTATTAGTGAACAATAATGGAATAGTTTCTTCATATTCATAGAAATAGGGGGCAGAATTCACATGGATATAGTAAGTCTCGCATGGGCTGCTTTAATGGTAGTTTTTACATTTTCCCTCTCTCTCGTAGTGTGGGGAAGAAGTGGACTCTAGAAATACTTCTAATTGCGGTAATAATCAAACTCTATCAACCCGTATCAACTGTTTTCGTTTTCTAGACCGTTCGGCAATTTTTTTTAATATTTTTTTTTTTAGAAATTGGATGTATGTTTTATTGACTCATTTTCTATTTTTATATCAGGGTTTACACGGTTAACCATTCATGGGGTAACCCCTTTCGAAATCTGAAGAAGCTTCCATCGAATTGGGATTATCCGTATTAAATGGATCAAACAAACAAATGAAATTGAGAAAGTATGTACATACATTTCATATTTTATTTCATTTATATTGACGTTTATAAAGAAAAAGAGAGATATAGGTGGATTTCTTTATATTAAGATATTTCACTTGTATCTTTATACATTAAAATAACCATAATGGCTAGTATGGTAGAAAGAGATATCTTTCTACCATACTCATACTAGCGGGCCCCTTAGGATACTACTGAATTTAATGCATTCCTTTCATTTAAGACGAGAAATTGAAATCTTTTTTTTTTA